ATGCGCATTGTTTTAATAGTGTAAATAAGCGTATTTTAGGCCCAAATTGAACTACTAGAGGTTTTCCTGTTTCCGGGGGTTTTCAGGAGTCTTAATGATCTCTCGAGTTTAGGGGGGTAGGGGGGTTTTACGCGCAGAAACCGGGGTCATCTTAGATATCTTTCGAGTGAAACATCACTATTTATGCTCTTGATATCCTAATATGCAATTCTTCTATAATAATCTTTTCATCACTCAAACTATTACTCGCTGAGCGAGTAAAATGTTCAACCTTGTTAGTTATTACCGTGTGCGCTCTGTATGTCAGTGAAAAGAAAAAAAAAAAAGAAAACCCCTTGCTCGCTGGAGTGAATGCTAGGCATGCTGGGTCTCTCAGAGATGTACTTCAACATTAACTTATGTCAGCGTCGATGAAAGTGTGAGGAATAATATCAATCAATGGCCCTGAAGTAGGAACCAAATGCCAGGAATAGTTCACTAAGTGAAACCCCCACGAATACTTGTCCCTCACCCTCAATAACCGTTGGCATTAAGAAATCAACTGATGGTCGGTTCTTACTACATCGGATACTCTGTTATAACGTGAGGTTGGAAAACGTATAACATAACTATTGAATATGAGTGTTCGGTCTTAAATCTCGCCTATCCTTGATTTAGTAGAATGTTACCTAAAACTCTACATGCTTAATGTTTATCTTAGTTTTATGCTGTTGTATGAATGGTTAACACCTATGTGTGGTTATTATACATACATGTACTAGAATACTATTGAATTTGGTTAATATAAATTAATGGTGATAAATACATACATGTACTAAAAAATACATGCATGTCTTAAAGACATACACGTATGTATGAATTAAAGACATGTATGTATTAAAGACATCTATGTATTAAAGACATCTAGTTGCGCGCAACTACAAAGAATAGTTTAGTTTAGAATCCTAGCTTTGGGAGTTAGGGGTGGGAGTTAAAATCTCCCTTCTTTGAGCAGTGGGGAGGGTTTTAACCTCCGGCATCCGGTTTACAAGACCGGCGCTCTGGCGTTGAGCTACCACTGCAAGTTCATCCTAAGGCCTTGTTTTCTAAATAGCCGGCTACTGGGAATAGGGTTAAAAATAGGAAGAAGTAGAGGAAAGATGCAATTTGGCCAATAATGATGAAGGGGTGTTCTACGGGCATACCTCCGATTCACGTGAGAATGGCGACGTCCGCGATGAGGGTTCAAAACAGGAGTTGGGTGAGGGGACGGAAGGTTAGGCCTCGTTGTTTTGACGTGTGGAGGATGGGGACTACTAAAAGCACAAGGATGGAGGCGAGGAGGGCTAAGACGCCACCTAATTTATTGGGGATGGATCGAAGAATAGCGTAAGCAAACAAGAAGTATCACTCAGGCTTAATGTGGGGTGGGGTCACTAGTGGATTAGCAGGGGTAAAATTATCAGGGTCGCCCAGTAGGTTGGGGGAAAATAGTGTTAAGGCTGAGAGGGAGATGAGTAGGGCTGCGAAACCAAGTAGGTCTTTGTAGGAGAAGTAGGGGTGGAAAGAAATTTTATCTGTGTCTGAATTCAGACCTAGGGGATTATTTGAGCCGGTTTGATGGAGGAAAAGTAGTGCCACTATTGTGGCACCTGCAATGACGAAGGGAAAAAGGAAGTGGAATGCAAAGAACCGGGTTAGCGTGGCGTTGTCAACTGAAAATCCACCTCAAATTCATTGAACAAGAGCGTTACCAATGTAGGGAACTGCGGATAAGAGGTTGGTAATGACTGTGGCGCCTCAGAAGGATATTTGGCCCCAGGGTAGGACGTATCCAACGAAAGCTGTTATTATAACTAAGAGAAGAAGAACGACTCCGATAGTTCATGTTTCTTTATAAAGGTAAGAGCCATAATATAGTCCTCGTCCAATATGTATGTAAATGCAGATGAAGAAGAAAGAGGCACCATTGGCGTGTAGGTTGCGGATAAGCCAACCGTAATTTACATCTCGACAGATATGACCAACAGATGAGAAAGCTGTTGCGATATCAGAAGTGTAGTGCATAGCCAGGAATAGTCCTGTGAGGATTTGGATGACTAAGCAAAGGCCGAGTAGGGAACCAAAGTTTCATCATACCGAAATATTAGAGGGGGCGGGGAGGTCAATTACTGCGCTATTAGCGATTTTTAGTAATGGGTGGGTTTTTCGTAGGCTTGCCATTAGGGTTTTTGTAGTTGAATAACAACGGTGGTTTTTCAAGCCATTAGTCCTGGTTAAACTCCTGGCAGGAATTATGACCTATATTATGTCTTTGTTCTTATTGGGTTTAGTTTTAGGGTTAGTAGCTGTTGCTTCAAACCTTTCCCCGTACTTTGCTGCCTTAGGGTTAGTGGTTGTAGCGGGTATAGGGTGTGGAGTTTTAGTAGGCCATGGTGGGCCCTTTTTGTCGTTAGTTTTATTTTTAATCTACTTGGGGGGAATGTTGGTAGTATTTGCGTACTCAGTTGCATTGGCAGCTGAACCTTTCCCAGAAAGTTTTGGGAGTCGGCCCGTTTTATTATACATGGGTCTATATGTAGTGGGGGTAATTGTGGTGTCGAGTACTGTGTGAGGTGGGTGGTATGAAGCCTCTTGAGTACCAGCTGAGGAGTTGGGGGATTTCTCTGTGTTTCGGGGCGACATGGGTGGAGTTGCTTTAATATACTCATCAGGAGGGGGGATGTTAGTAATGAGTGCCTGGGTACTCTTGTTAACATTATTTGTTGTGTTAGAGTTAACCCGAGGTTTAAGTCGGGGCATACTTCGGGCCGTTTAGTAAATGGTCACTAGGATAGTAAGGGTGAGGGTGAGAAGGAATAAAGCCAAATATGTTTTGATGAGTCCTTGTTGTGTGTTGCTAGTTGTGGTAATTAAGGAAAGGCTTGAGGAAGCGATAGCCTTTGGTCCCGTTTCTTCAAGTCAGGTTTGGTCGACTGTTTGACTGGCAATGGTTTGGCCTAAAATTAGATTAATTTTAGGGGTGAGACGATGAGTAATAGTAGGGAAGAATCCCAGCATACTGGAGAAGTGGTGTGTGGCCAAGTGTGGGTTAGTTTGGTATTGTTTACTTGTTAAAGATGCCAGTTCTAGGGCCAAGAGTAGTCCAATCACTGTAACAGTCAGGGCAGCTAGTTTGAGGAGGGGGTGTATGGTTATGATAGGGGTTTTGAGGGGAGTGATACTAGAGGTAATTAAAAGTCCGGCAATGATACTTCCTCAGGCTAGACGTTTAATAGGGTTGATAATGGCTGTGTTATTTTCATTAATAGGGGAAAGGGGATTAAATCGGGGGTGACCCATGGATATAAAGTACACAACACGAAGGCTATAAATGGCTGTAAAAGAAGTGGCTAGGAGGGTTAGGGTAAGGGCTCAGGCGTTTAGGTGGGATGTGTTTAGGGCTTCAATGATGATATCTTTTGAGAAGAACCCGGCCAGGAAAGGAGTGCCGGTAAGGGCAAGACTGCCGATTGTTAGACAAGAAGAGGTAAAGGGGGTGAGGTGGTGTATTCCGCCCATTTTGCGAATGTCTTGTTCGTCGTTCAAGCTGTGGATTACGGATCCGGAACACAGGAAAAGTATTGCTTTAAAAAAAGCATGGGTGCAGATGTGTAGGAAGGCTAGTTGGGGTTGGTTAAGTCCGATAGTAACCATTATTAGTCCAAGTTGACTTGATGTTGAGAAGGCAATAATTTTCTTAATGTCATTCTGGGTAAGTGCGCAAGTTGCTGTGAAGAGGGTTGTTAGGGCGCCCAAGCAGAGGCAGGTGGTTAAAGCGGTTTGGTTATTCTCTAGTAAGGGGCTTAAACGTACAAGCAGAAAAATGCCGGCCACAACCATGGTGCTTGAGTGAAGTAGGGCAGAGACCGGTGTGGGACCCTCTATGGCAGAGGGGAGCCAGGGATGAAGGCCGAACTGAGCGGATTTGCCGGTAGCGGCGAGGATTAAACCTATAAGTGGAAAGGTTAAATCGAAGTCTTTAGAGGCTGCGAAGATTTGGTGTATTTCCCACGAGTTAACGTTCATGGCTATTCAGGCCATGGCAAAGATTAGACCAATATCCCCAACACGATTGTAGACGACAGCTTGTAGGGCAGCGGTATTGGCGTCTGCTCGTCCGTACCATCAACTGATAAGAAGAAAGGATATGATGCCTACACCCTCCCAGCCGATGAATAGTTGGAACATATTGTTTGCTGTAACTAGGATAGTTATAGCAATTAGGAAAATCAGGAGGTATTTGAAGAAGCGGTTAACATTTGGGTCTGCATGTATATACCAGGATGCGAATTCAAGAATTGATCAGGTTACGTATAGGGCGATAGGGGTAAAGATAATTGAGTAATGATCAAATTTAAAGCTGATATTAATATCAAAGCATGTGGTGTTTATTCAGGTCCAGGAGGTGACGATTGCTTCTGCGCCCTCGTTAAAAAACAAGAAAAGTGGTAGAAGGCTGACGAAAAAAGCCAGTTTAACTGCTGTTTTTACATGTGTGACGGCCCAACCGGGGTCTTGGATGCGTGGGGAAAGGGTCGAGAGTACTGGGTAGGCTAATAGTGTAAAAATAATAATTAGGCTCGAGGTCATTATAAGTGAAGTGGGGTGCATAGCTGCTACTTGGACTTGCACCAAGAGTTTTCGGTTCCTAAGACCACTGGATGAGCTGTTATCCTTTAGGAGCAGGCCGAGTGAGCCCTGGGGTCCAACCAAGGTCGTGGAGATTAGCAGTCTTCGTTGCTGGCGAGCCTCTCTCGGTGGATAAGGGAACTTTAACCCCTGTCTTTAGAATCACAATCTAATATTTTTGTTAAACTATATCTACATGTGGTTCATCCTCAAATTAACTCAGGCTTAAGGATAAGCAGAATTAGGGGGATAAGGTGAAGGGCCATAAGTAGGTGTTCTCGTGTGTGGGAGGGAGCTAGGGCGATAATGTGTGTCGGGAGAGGCCCCCGTTGGCTTATAAGAAATATGTAGAGGGAATAGCTGGCAGTGATAAGTGTTCCCGCCCCGGTTAGTACGATTGTTCATCAAGATCAGTTGAATAAAGAAGTAATAATCATAAGTTCCCCCATTAAACTAGGGAGTGGGGGGAGTGCTAGGTTAGCAAGACTGGCAATAAACCATCAGGCTGTTATTAGGGGTAGTACTATTTGTAAACCTCGGGCTAGAAGTATGGTTCGACTGTGTGTTCGTTCATAGCTTGAATTAGCTAGGCAGAAAAGTGCGGATGATGCGAGTCCGTGAGCAATTATAAGGATTAGGGCCCCAGAAAAGCCTCAAGGGGTTTGGATAAGAATACCTCCGACGACAAGGCCCATATGGCTTACTGAGGAGTAGGCAATAAGAGATTTTAAATCTGTTTGACGAAGGCAAATGGAGCCTGTTATGACTACCCCCCACAAGGCAAAGACGACAAAGGAGTAGCTCAACTCTTTGGTTAAGGGTTCAAGTATCACAACTATCCGTATTATGCCGTAGCCGCCCAGTTTCAGAAGTACGGCTGCAAGGATCATAGAGCCTGCGACTGGGGCTTCAACGTGGGCTTTGGGGAGTCATAAGTGAACACCATATAGTGGTATTTTTACTAGAAAGGCAAGAAGGCAGCCGGCTCATCATAGCTTGTGGGCATAAGATGTTAGTCCTACCGGGTCTGAGTACGGAAGAGTTAGAAGTGATAGAGTGCCGGTGTTATTCTGAAGGAGGAGTAGGGCTACGAGCAAAGGTAGTGAGCCGACAAGGGTGTAGAAAAGAAAGTAAATGCCCGCATTAAGGCGTTCGGTTTGGTTTCCTCAACGGGTAATGAGAATAAGGGTGGGGATAAGGGTGGCTTCAAATATTACGTAAAATATGATGATTTCGGTGGCCCCAAAGGCGAGAATGAGAAAAATTTGGAGGGAAGAAAGAAGGGTGATAAAGGTGCGTTGCCGGTTTAGAGGCTCTAGTGCCGTGTGGTTTTGGCTTGCAAGGATTATAAGGGGAAGTAGTCAGCAGGTAAGCACCAAGAGAGGTGTGGACAAGGGGTCTATGGCTATGTAGGGGTTGAGTGTGGATCAGCCCGTTTCTGCTATATTAGTTAATCATGAGAGACTGAAGAGGGCAATTAGTAGGCTGTGTGTTAAGGTAGTTGGTCAGAGTCACTTGGGTGGGGTTATTCAAGTGGTTGGGATGAGCATGAGGGTGGGGATAAGAATTTTTAGCATTGTAGGAGGTTTAGGCTTTGTAGTCGGTCGGTGCCATGGGTTCGTGCAGTGGCTACCAGGAGGGCTAAACCAGCGCTGGCTTCACAAGCTGAGAAGGCTAATAGGAGTATAGGAGCTGCGGAGAAGCTTGTGGATCCTAATTGCAAGGTCCAGAGAGAGAGGGCAATGAATAAAGACAGCATTATTCCTTCCAAGCACAGAAGGGCGGAAAGCAAGTGGGTTCGATGAAAGGCTAGGCCAGTCAACCCTAATATAAAGGCCGATGAGAAGGCAAAGTGGACGGGGGTCATTAGGGTATTATGGATTTTAACCACAAGTTTTTGAGCCGAAATCAAAGGTTTTTCTTAAACTAATTTCCTATTCGGCTCATTCTAAACCCCCCTGGAGTCACTCGTAGATTAAACCTAGGGTAAGGAGGGCTAAGACGGCTGCGGCTCACAGGAATGTTAGTAGGGGGGTTGAAAGTTGATCGCCTCAGGGAAGGGGTAGGAGAAGGGCAATCTCTAGATCAAAAAGCAGGAAAAGAATAGCGATTAAAAAAAATCGGAGTGAAAAGGGCAGACGGGCTGAGCCAATAGGGTCAAAACCGCATTCGTATGGGGAAAGTTTTTCATGGTCTGGGGCTATCTGGGGGAGTCAAAAGGAGACAATGGTTAAGATGATAGAGAGGAGGGAGGCAATAGTAATCACAGTAGTAACTAAATTCATTATCTTTCCTTGGGGTTTAACCAAGACCGGGTGATTGGAAGTCACTTATACTAAGATTGGTACTAGAAAGATTAAGATCCTCATCAGTAGATGGAGATATAGAGGAATAGTCATACGATGTCTACGAAGTGTCAGTATCAGGCGGCCGCTTCAAACCCGAAGTGATGTTCAGATGTAAAGTGATGTAGGATTTGTCGGATCAGACAAACGGCTAAGAATGTGGAGCCCATGATGACGTGAAGTCCATGGAAGCCGGTGGCTACAAAGAAGGTAGAACCGTAAACACCGTCTGCGATAGCGAAGGGGGCTTCATAGTACTCTAAGCCCTGTAAAAATGTAAAATAGAAGCCAAGCAAAATGGTTAAAGCTAGGGATTGAACTGTTTGTTTTCGTTCTCCCTCCATGATGCTGTGGTGGGTCCAAGTGACGGTTACCCCTGAGGCAAGTAAGACCGCCGTATTAAGTAGAGGGACTTCGAAAGGATCTAAGGTGGTAATGCCGGCGGGGGGTCAGCAGCCTCCTAGTTCAGGGGTGGGTGCGAGGCTTGCGTGGTAAAATGCTCAAAAAAAGCCTAGGAAAAAGAAGACTTCTGAGGTAATAAAAAGAATTACACCATACCGAAGGCCTTTTTGAACAGGGGGTGTGTGGTGACCTTGGAATGTCCCTTCTCGTACGACATCTCGTCATCATTGGAACATGGTAAGAAGTGTAAGAACTATCCCTAGGGTTATCAGGGTTGTAGACTGGAAGTGGAATCAGGTTGCAAGACCTGATGTTATTAATAGGGCAGCAATTGCTCCTGTAAGAGGTCAAGGGCTGGGGTCGACTATATGGTATGCGTGTGCTTGGTGAGCCATTAAACATTTTCTTGCAGGTAAAGAGTTAATAGGAGAACAAATACGTAGGCTTGAATCATAGCCACAGCAACTTCTAAAAGTGTGAGGAGGACAAGAGCTGTTGATGTAAGAAGTGCTACGGCGGGTGTAAGAGGTGTTAGAACAAAGGCGGCGGTTGAGATGAGTTGAATTAAGAGGTGGCCGGCTGTTAAATTAGCAGTCAATCGGACGCCTAGTGCGAGGGGACGGATGAAGAGGCTAATTGTCTCGATGACAATGAGAACGGGAATTAGAGGGCCGGGGGTGCCTTCTGGGAGTAGATGACCGAGGGCGTGTGTGGGCTGGTTTCGTATTCCTACAATTACTGTAGCAAGTCAGAGGGGCGTTGCGAGTCCGAGGTTTAAAGATAATTGCGTGGTAGGGGTGAAGGTATAGGGGAGTAGGCCTAGCATATTCATAGTAATCAAGAAGATTATTAAGGATGTTAAGAGAGCAGCTCATTTATGACCGCCTAGGCTAAGGGGGAGAAGAAGTTGTTGAGTGAAGCGGTTGACAAATCAGCCTTGTAGGGCTAAGAATCGGCTATTAAGTCAACGGGTCGTGGGAGCGGGGAGTATAACCCAGGGGAGAGTAATAGCGAGAGCAACTAGGGGGACTCCTAGGAGTGTGGGGCTTATAAACTGGTCGAAAAGGCTTACTGTCATGGTCAGGTTCAGGATTCTGTTTTAGGTTTTTTGGTGCTTTGGAGTGTTGGTTCGTTGGGGAAGGTATGAGCTACTACTTTAGGGGGAATAACGGTTAAAAAAATTAATCATGAGAAGACTAGGATTGCAAATCAAGGTGCAGGGTTGAGTTGGGGCATGTCGCTAAGGGTGGGTGGGAGTCACCGATCTTTAGCTTAAAAGGCTAACGCTGTCCCCAGTTTAGCTTCTTAGCGAGGCGTCTTCAAGTATCCGGGATGATCAGTTTTCAAAGTGCTCCAAGGGGACTGCTTCCACTACAATAGGTATAAAGCTATGATTTGCACCACAAATTTCAGAGCATTGACCGTAGAAAATTCCTGGGTGTGATGCAATGAAAGCTGTTTGATTTAGGCGGCCTGGGACTGCGTCTATTTTGACTCCCAGGGCTGGGACGGCCCATGAATGAAGGACGTCATCAGCGGAGACTAAGACTCGGATTGGGGATTCCACGGGGATTACTATTCGGTGATCTGCTTCTATAAGTCGGAATTGGCCGGGATTTAAATCCTGTGTGGGGATTATATACGCGTCGAACCCTAGGTCTTCGTAGTCTGTATACTCGTAGCTTCAGTACCACTGATGGCCAACGGCTTTAATGGTAAGGAGGGGGCTATTGATTTCGTCTATGAGATAAAGAATGCGTAGAGAGGGGAGAGCGATAAGGATGAGAATAATTGCTGGGAGGACAGTTCAAATAATCTCGATTTCTTGTGAGTCCAAAATATATTTGTTAGTTAATTTCGTGGATACTATTGCCACAATAATGTAAAGTACTAAAGTGCTGATTAAAAAAACGATTATTAAGGCGTGATCATGGAAATGAAGAAGTTCTTCTATTACAGGTGAAGCTGCATCTTGAAATCCTAGTTGGGAGGGATGGGCCATTAAGATAAGATACGCGGGAGTTTAACCCACAACTTTGCCTTGACAAGGCGGTGTAATAGGCTATTTTTACTAGTGTCTTATAAAGAAAGTGACAGAGCGGTTATGTGGCTGGCTTGAAATCAGCCCATGGGGGTTCGACTCCTCCCTTTCTCGTTAGTTTGATTGAACTAAAACAAACGCAGGCTCCTCGAATGTGTGGTAAGGGGGAGGGCAGCCGTGTAGCCACTCTACGTTAGTTGTTGTGAGTTCTACTGCTAAAACTTCACGTTTGGCAGCGAAGGCTTCTCAAATAATAAACAAGAACATAATTACGGCCACCAGGGAGACTAAAGATCCGACTGAGGATACGGTGTTTCATAGGGTGTAGGCATCTGGGTAGTCTGAGTACCGTCGGGGCATCCCAGCTAGGCCTAGGAAATGTTGTGGGAAGAAGGTTAGATTAACACCAACGAATATTACGCCAAAGTGAATTTTTGTTCAAGTGCTATGAAGGGTATAACCTGAGAAGAGTGGGAATCAGTGTACAAAGCCGGCGACGATGGCGAATACGGCCCCCATTGATAAGACGTAGTGGAAGTGGGCGACTACGTAGTAAGTGTCATGTAATACGATATCGAGGGAAGAATTGGCAAGAACAATTCCTGTTAGACCTCCGACTGTGAAGAGGAAAATAAAGCCAAGGGCCCACAGAAGGGGTGTTTCTCATTTGATAGAACCCCCGTGAAGTGTGGCGAGTCAACTAAAGACTTTTACACCCGTGGGGATGGCAATAATTATTGTGGCGGAGGTAAAGTAGGCACGTGTGTCTACATCTATACCTACTGTAAACATATGATGGGCTCACACGATAAATCCTAGAAGGCCGATGGCCATCATAGCTCACACCATGCCCATATAACCGAAAGGTTCTTTTTTACCGGAGTAGTAAGCAACAATGTGGGAAACCATACCGAAGCCAGGAAGAATAAGAATGTACACTTCAGGATGTCCGAAGAATCAGAAGAGGTGTTGGTAAAGAATTGGATCACCACCTCCTGCTGGGTCGAAGAATGTGGTGTTGAGATTTCGGTCTGTTAGAAGTATTGTGATGCCTGCAGCAAGGACTGGAAGAGAAAGGAGTAGTAGGACAGCAGTGATTAGCACGGACCACACAAACAGAGGAGTTTGGTATTGGGAAATAGCGGGAGGTTTCATATTAATAATGGTTGTGATAAAATTAATTGCACCAAGAATTGACGAGATCCCTGCAAGATGTAGCGAAAAAATTGTTAGGTCAACAGAGGCCCCTGCGTGTGCTAAATTACCAGACAGAGGGGGATAGACTGTTCAACCAGTTCCAGCACCTGCTTCTACTCCGGAAGAGGCAAGGAGGAGAAGGAAAGAGGGGGGAAGAAGTCAAAAACTCATATTATTCATTCGGGGAAACGCCATGTCTGGAGCCCCAATCATTAAGGGGATAAGTCAGTTCCCGAAACCCCCGATTATGATTGGTATTACTATAAAGAAAATTATTACGAAAGCATGTGCCGTAACAATTACATTATAAATCTGGTCGTCCCCCAAGAGGGCTCCGGGTTGGCTTAGCTCAGCTCGAATTAGGAGGCTTAGAGCTGTACCCACTATTCCGGCTCAGACACCAAATACTAGATAAAGGGTGCCAATGTCTTTGTGATTAGTCGAGAAGAATCATCGTGTGATGGCCACAGGTAGGATGGCTGAGTTTTAAGTGGTGGGTTGTAACCCCGCCAACAGAGGTTTGAGTCCTCTTCTTACCAAGCTCCAAGGTGTTAACATATAAGATTGCAAATCTTAAGAGGCAGACTAACTCCTGCTGGGGCTTTCCCTCGCCTCCGCCCGTCTGACAAGGCGAGGGAAAGGTAGGTGGATGCTCGCTGGCTTGAGCACTTAGCTGTTAACTAAGAGTTTGTAGGATCGAGGCCTACCCATCTAGGAAAGGCTTTAGCTTAATTAAAGTATCTGTTTTGCATGCAGGAGATGTGGGTTAGTTTCCCGCAAGTCTTATCAGGGACTGGGGGACTTTCACACCCACTTAGGGCTTTGAAGGCCCTTGGTCTTGTGTTAGCCTAAGTCTCTTAGAGGGCTAGTAGTGCGATTGTAGCAGGGGTCAAGGGGAGTAATAGAAGTGTGGCAGTTGTTGAAATAGCAAGTGGTAGGGTTAATTGTGTGGAGGGAAGGCGTCAGGGGGTTGTTCCTGCTGTATTGTTAGGGGATATGGTGAGGGTTATAGCGTATGAGAGGCGTAAATAAAAATATAGGCTTAGGAGGGCTGTGAGGGCGGCTAGGGTGGCGGTAGTGGCTAAGTCTTGTTTAGTAAGTTCTTGGAGGATAAGTCACTTAGGTATAAAGCCTGTTAGTGGTGGGAGGCCCCCTAGAGACAGTAGGACTAAAGGAGTTAAAGATGTAAGGGTTGGGGCTTTAGTTCAAGAGGTAGCAAGGGCATTAATGTTAGTAGAGTTATTGAGTTTAAACACAAGAAAGGTGGAAAATGTTATGATAAGGTATGTTACTAGGGTGAGAAAGGTTAAGGAGGGGGAAAATTGTATGATCAGAATTATCCAGCCAAGATGGGCGATGGAAGAGTAGGCTAAGATTTTACGTAGCTGTGTTTGGTTCAGACCTCCTCAACCGCCTACTAGCATAGATGCAAGGCCTAGAGCAAATAGGAGTGTCGAGTTAGCGGGTTGGATTTGTAAAAGTAGTGCAAAGGGGGCCAACTTTTGTCATGTGGAGAGGATAAGTCCGGTGGTGATATCAAGTCCTTGAAGGACTTCTGGGAGTCACGAGTGAAGGGGGGCTAGGCCCACTTTAAGTGCGAGGGCTAAAGTGACGAGAGTAATGGGGAGTGAGTGGGATATTTGTTGAATATCTCATTGTCCTGTAAGTCATGCGTTAGTGGTGCTTGCAAAAAGTAGTATTGCGGCCCCGGTTGCTTGGGTAAGGAAATATTTAGTGGCAGCTTCAACGGCTCGGGGGTGGTGATGTTGTGCTATTAGAGGGATGATGGCAAGGGTGTTTATTTCGAGACCCATTCAGGCAAGAAGTCAGTGGGAGCTGGCGAATGTGATGGTGGTTCCTAGGCCTATGCCAAAGAGAAGGGTAGCTAAGATGTACGGGTTCATTAGCAAAGGAAGGAGTTTAACCAACATGTTTGGGGTATGGGCCCAGGAGCTTAATTAGCTGACCTTACTAGGAAGTGGTGTAGCGGAAGCACTAAGAGTTTTGATCTCTTTAGGTAGGGTTCAAACCCCTTCTTTCTAAGGAGTTGGGGGGATTTTAACCCCCATGTGTCACTCTATCAAAGTGGTCCTTTGTTTCAGGCACAACCCCGTGGTTAAAGTTGCGGGGGTAGACCGGCAAAAGCGGTAGGGAGCGCCAGGTGTCAAATAACCAGGGCAAGAGTTAGGGGGAGGAAACTTTTCCAGATGAGGTGTATTAGCTGATCGTACCGGAACCGAGGGTAAGAAGCTCGTACCCATAGGAAAAGCATTGAGAGAAGGGCTGTCTTGGTTATTAGGTTTACAGCGGTCAGTTCGGGGGTAGTGGGGATGTGGGAGGCCCCTAAGAAGAGTGTGGCGGATAGGGTATTCATAAGTAGGATGTTGGCGTATTCTGCGAGGAAAAAAAGGGCAAAGGGTCCCCCAGCGTATTCTACATTAAAGCCTGAGACTAGTTCGGACTCCCCTTCAGTGAGGTCAAAGGGTGCTCGGTTTGTTTCGGCGAGAGTTGAGATGTATCATATGGCGGCAAGGGGTCATGCAGGCAGAATCAGTCAAACGCTCTCCTGAGCGATGTTAAATGTTTGCAGGGTGAAACCCCCCGTAAAAATAATAATATTTAAGAGAATAAGGCCCAGGCTTACTTCATAAGAAATAGTTTGGGCGACAGCTCGAAGGGCTCCAATGAGGGCATATTTTGAATTTGATGCTCAGCCTGAGCCGAGAATAGAGTAGACTGCTAAACTAGACAAGGCAAGGAGGAAAAGGATTCCTAGGTTAAGGTCAATAATGGGGTACGGAAGAGGTACAGGTGTCCAAAGGGTAAGGGCTAGGGTGAGAGCCAGCATGGGTGTAAGGAGGAACAGCACAGGAGAAGAAGTGGAAGGGCGGATAGGTTCTTTAATAAATAGCTTCAGGCCGTCAGCAATAGGTTGTAGGAGTCCGTAGGGTCCAACGACATTTGGCCCCTTTCGTAATTGCATATAGCCGAGCACTTTACGTTCAAGAAGGGTGAGGAAAGCAACAGCTAGAAGAACTGGTACGATAAAGGTGAGGGGGTTGATAATGTGTGTGATGAGGGTGGGTGTCATAGTTAAGGAGAGGATTTGAACCTCTGTAGAAAGGGCTTAGGTCTTTTGCAATTGCCGGGCTCTGCCACCCCAACATGCCTTCTTTCTTAGGCAAAAGGGTATGCCCTTTTGCCTACTTTAGTTGACTTCACTAGGTAGGGGGGAGGCGTGCCTGTGGCATAGGCCTCTTCTTTTCGGTCCTTTCGTACTAGAAAAGCTCATATCATAGATAGAAACTGACCTGGATTACTCCGGTCTGAACTCAGATCACGTAGGACTTTAATCGTTGAACAAACGAACCCTTAATAGCGGCTGCACCATTAGGATGTCCTGATCCAACATCGAGGTCGTAAACCCTCTTGTCGATATGGGCTCTAAAAGAGGATTGCGCTGTTATCCCTAGGGTAACTCGGTCCGTTGATCGGCATTGCCGGATCTTATTGGTCAGAATTTCTGTTTACTAGAGCTGTAGCTCTTAGCTGTAGGAGGGGTGCCCCCATTCCACGTGGGGGTTTTGTAATTCCCCGCGGTCGCCCCAACCAAAGACATTAGGGCGGTGTTCACTTGGTTTAGTCCCTTATTCGGGGGTGTTTAATGTGGGCCGCCTTGGTGTCTAAAGCTCCATAGGGTCTTCTCGTCTTATGTTTGTATACCCGCTTCTGCACGGGAAGATCAATTTCATTGACCTGAAAGAGGAGACAGTTAAGCCCTCGTTATGCCATTCATACGGGTCTTCATTTAAAAGACAAGTGATTGCGCTACCTTCGCACGGTCAAAATACCGCGGCCGTTAAACAAATAGTCACAGGGCAGGCGGGACCTCTTATCTTTTGAGTTTGCAAGAGGCGATGTTTTTGGTAAACAGGCGAGGCTTTATGTGTTTGCCGAGTTCCTTCTCTTTCTTTTAGTCTTTCCCTGGGGGCACACCTGTGTGGGTTTAACGGTTTGTTTTTGGACACTTTTCTAGTTTTTTGGTCTATTATCCACTACCCTCTTTATTTGGGGCCGTCAAGGTTCGGTGGGTTGTCCGTTCCGATTTACACGTGTGCAGGGAGAGAGCCGGTAGCTCTCTTATTACTCATTTCAGCATAGTCACTCCCATGCAGGCATGGGATGGTCCAGTACGGTTAGGGGGGTAAGATTTGGTGATCAGGATAAGAAGAATAATTACATGTCTGAGCTTTAACGCTTTCTAGGGGAATGGCTGCTTTTAGGCCCACCCAAACATTTAGCTTTAGTTATTATGATCTTTACCCTCCTGGTAAAGTTGTGTCTTGATTCAAAGGGGCTGTACCCCCTTTGACTAACTCTTTTGGTTTCTTTGGTGCATCCATAGGGGTCAGACTAAGGTGAAAAGAGAAGCCGAAAGGCTGAACTTCTATTCATTTCTTGGACAACCAGCTATGACTAGGTTCGGTAGGTTTATCACCTCTACTCAAAGCTCCCCCCACTCTTTTGCCACAGAGACGGGTGTGCCCTATTGATAGGCTGTCTTGGAGTAGCTCACACTAGTTTCGGGACGTCAAACTAAAGTACGCTTTGCTTGGGTTACACTTGCTAAATCATGATGCAAAAGGTACGAGCTTAAATCTCTGCTTTTTTAGGCTTTACTGGGTTGTTTCACTTCTCTTTCAGCGTTCCCTTGCGGTACTTTCTCTATCGCGCCGTAGGCCCTTTTCTATCGCCTATACTAAGGGGGAAAAATGGTTTGTTCAAAATAAATACTGGGGTATTTAGGGGTTATTAATAGGGGTTGTTGAAATGTTTGGTGGGCTAGCTGTTAGGTATCAGGGTGACCCGACTTGCACGGGTGACTTCTCAGTGTAAGGGAGATGCTTTTCTATCTTAGCCACGCTCTGATTTCCCCAAGTGCACCTTCCGGTACACTTACCATGTTACGACTTGCCTCCCCTCTATGAGTATTAGGTTTTAATTAATTGAGTGGGTGTTTTTGGGGAGAGTGACGGGCGGTGTGTGCGCGCTTCAGGGCCGATTTCAGCGGGACGCTCTACTTCCTGCTTACTACTAAATCCTCCTTCAGACACATGTTTCAGTGTGTCTTTCGTGTTCACTGTAGTAGCGAATGTAGCCCATTTCTTCCCCTTCCATACGCTACACCTCGACCTGACGTTTTAGGTTGTACCAGTTTTGCTTACTATTAGACCTTCAGAGGGTAAGCTGACGACGGCGGTATATAGGCGGGAAAAACAAGGAAGGGTGAGGTTGAACGGGGGTCATCGGTTCTAGAACAGGCTCCTCTAGGTGGATCTAAAGCACCGCCAAGTCCTTTGGGTTTCAAGCTTTTGCTCGTAGTTCCCGGGCGGATAGTGGGTGTTGGGTACTATCAATGTTTACGGCTAGGCATAGTGGGGTATCTAATCCCAGTTTGTTCCGTAGCTTTCGTGGGTTCAGACTAAATAAAGCCACTTTCGTGGTTGAACTTCCTGCCTTCGGTTGCGTATAACAGTCTTGAAGATGTTTGGCTTTAGTATGAGGTTTAACTTAACCACTCTTTACGCCGGTGTCCATCAACTTGGGCCTCTCGTATAACCGCGGTGGCTGGCACGAGTTTTACCGGCCCTCTTAGCTTTAACTAAGTCAAGTTTTCACTTATGGCTTAATGTTTATCACTGCTGAGTTCCCTTGAGGGTGTGGCTAAGCAAGGTGTCATGGGCTTAATGATGTGCCTGATACCAGTTCCTTGTTCCCGGACGGGGGACTGTGGGGCATTCTCACAGGGGTGCGGATACTTGCATGTGTAAGTTTGTCTAAAGTTGATAGTAAAGTCAGGACCAAGCCTTTGTGCTTGCGGAACTTTCTAGGGTCCATTTTAACATCTTCAGTGTTATGCTTTAGTTAAGCTACGTTAGC